TTATTGGTCTATGTCTATTGACCTAAGTAAAGAACTCAATTCGGTTATTCTTTTTTTAAAAAACCCCTAAGTCATGAATTGTCTTATGACTCATAAATCAGATAAATTAATTGTTTGAAAGAACTGTTCAAGAAACAAATGATCCCTTTTCTCGCTACCAGTGGATTTCCACTCCTCTTATTTCATCAAATAATCTTATTCTTGAATCTTGTTTATGAAATTGATAAAAAAAAAATCAATAAATAGTTTTATGGATTCTTCCAATTTCTCTGTGTACTAAACTACTACAGTATCATATATATATATTAGTAGAATATATATATCATATATATATATATATTAGTAGAATATATCTATTTTCTATTTATATTGGATTCTTTCATTTTTTTATCGGTCAGAAAAAAAAATAGAATGAGTTTCGTTAATATTGGATTGAATTTAATAATAAGAGACTGGAAGTGAAAGTCTCTTTCTCGCATCCATCAATTGCCGGAAAAAATATCGTATGCCTCGATATGAAACCATTTGATACGGAAAGCCATGATTTGATAGATTTCTTTTAGATCTATATATCTTATAGAAATTGAAATGTAAATTGATCTTTTCTTGTGTTCTCTGGAATCAAAGAAAGATATTGAAAATGAAAAATGACTTTTGGGACTTGGAATAATCCTTTTCTCCGTGGAGGAAGGGAATAGCAATTTCTTCCTATGGAACCCCTAGGAACAAGAAGATTTAATCGGAAATATCGACAGATTCTTCCGGACCGGAGTTCAAACCAAAGAAAGATAGAAAATTAAATAAAAGAAGATAATTTCATCTCGATTTTGATATCGAATTTGAATATCAGAATAGTAGATAGAGTCATGATTCAATGGGTTAGGTCCACTTACTTTTTATTTTGTTGATTAATAATCTTTCCAATGAATTTTGATTGGAATAACAGAAAAATAGGAATGCAATTAAATGAGATGACTTATCATTATTCATTCGAAAATCAAAAAATAAAAAAAATGGTTACTTTTCTAACTAGAATTACTATATTCTAATTCATTAGAATTTTTCTATTATCATTTTTTTTAGAATGAAAAATTTCATAATTCCATTTTCCTTTTCGAATGAAAAAATTCCTTACTTTATTTATTACAAATATCAACAATATCCCTATTCTCCCCTCAAATATGAATACTACCTTTGGTTTTTTATGCAAAAAAGTAAAAAGCCCCTTATCGGATTTGAACCGATGACTTACGCCTTACCATGGCGTTACTCTACCACTGAGTTAAAAGGGCCCCTTTGATTCAATTCCTGAATAAGTAACTAGACACTATGAGTCTAGTACATATATTTAGTATTGCATATGCTCCTATTTATATGTTTCTATGTATACTTATTCTATACTATATTCTAATTCTATTGAATTCTATTAAATATAGAATCGAATTTCAAATAGAATATATGTACATAGATCTATTTTCTAGTGACTTATTACGGAACAATAAATTGAATTTACCTAGTAGGTATAGTAGGTAAAATAGTTTTGGTTCATTGATATTGAATTTGATAAATATCAATGCAATGAATTATTTGAAAACCGATCCTAATGGGATTCGATTGCTCTATGTATCCGCCAATTCCATAATTCAATATAGAATAGAAATTTCGTCGAATCATTGATAAATGGATTCCATTTGTCCCTCAACCAAATTCTTATTGAAAAACCATTTTCAATAACTTGTTGATCCTTATCCCTCTTCCCAGATTTCCAGATTGATTATGGTTTTTTAATTTCCTTTTTCTTTCCCGACTTAGTGTGAGATATAAATATCCCCATCGAATCTTAACAATGAATGAATCAATGAATGTGAAAAAAAAATGAAGTTGAAACCCCTCGCCTTTTCTGGTAAACCAATCATTCTCCAAAAGGGTCTTATCCTTCGTATTTTTTATTTTTCTATTTTTTTTTTTAGAATTCTAGAGTGGCCATTGGAATGAACAATTTCGAAATCGAAATGAAGAATCAAAAAATTCTTATGGACTTATGACAGACGGAAAAATCCTTCTGATCGAGTCATATCATTCCATTATATTGACAATTTCAAAAAACTGTTCATACTATGAACATAATAGAATAGCGGTCGGGCAAGTATGCCCCCATCGTCTAGTGGTTTAGGACATCTCTCTTTCAAGGAGGCAGCGGGGATTCGACTTCCCCTGGGGGTAGGGTACTACTAAAGGAAGTTTTGATCCTGGGATTTTGAATAAAGACTGAGATTGACTCTTCCTGGGTCGATGCCCGAGCGGTTAATGGGGACGGACTGTAAATTCGTTGGCAATATGTCTACGCTGGTTCAAATCCAGCTCGGCCCAACCCAATAATTCGCCGATCCATCATGAAATGATATAACCATTTGTTATTCTACGGAAATACCCGATGCGCCGCGATATGGAAGAATAAAAAATAGATACATACCTACCTTACCTGCCTTTCTTCTTTGATTATGTATTTTTCCACAAATTCAGATCTTGCTAATGATTTCGATTCATATCAGGATCTGTAAGTAGAAAGTATAAGGAAAGAAAAGAAAGGGGGGAAAGGAAAAAACTCTTTTTTCTTTGATTCATTGAAAGATTGATTTTCAATCGATTTGGCAATAACGAAAAGATTCCTAGTAATCTGTGTCGCTCTCACTAAAGTGCATATCCATGTAGTATCAGTTCCGCCTCTGTCAGTTACAACACAACGATTCTAATCGAAAATCGAAATGAAGAGGTTTGAATGAAATGGTAAGAATATGTACGCTTTACGCTTTTATTCCCTGGGATTGTAGTTCAATTGGTCAGAGCACCGCCCTGTCAAGGCGGAAGCTGCGGGTTCGAGCCCCGTCAGTCCCGATGGATACAAATCCAATAAAAAAATACATCAATTTCTCTCTCCATTTTCTGTGAAAGGGAATAGAACAGAATTTTATTCCTAACTGGGACCCCCTTTTTTTTCTTTTTCATTTCACATTTCTCATCAAACCAATATGGTAATTTCCATTTCGTCAACTAATATTTATTGGTGGGAAAGAAACATATGTGGATTAGTATAAATATTAGTAGCGTCCTATTCAGGATTCCAAGAAAAAGAGATACCGTACTGCTGGGCCTGGCTTTTTTCGATTACTCCTGATCTGTGTAATGGAATCGAGTACTATAATATGTTTACCACGAGCACACCCACAAATGGAATTTTCACAATACAAAAGAAATTGAACATAGTTGATTCGAATACTTTAAGGTTCAAAGTATATCCCTTATCTTGCCCCGATTTTGTGTAACTCATTTTAATTACTAATTATTTGAATTTGAAACAATCTATCTCATTTCAATTTCACACTGAACTTTTGATACGCGTGTCCTATTCTATTCCTAATGCAAGTAGAAGAATATTAAAAAAATTGAAATCAAACATCAATTTCCTCTCGATAAGAGAGGGAATGAATAATCTTTTTTTTTTAGTTTTTTAGTTTAAGGGAAGAGTCCCGCTGAAGAAAGAACAAACAAATTCTTAAAAAAAAATAAATAAAAATCAAAAAGTAAAGGAATTCTTGATTGGATCAATAATCCAATTTTGAATTCGGTATGGATAAAAGATCTTCCTATGTTATACTATTCAATTCTCGACGATGAATCGAGTTGATAGCTCAGATATTGTTATTCATGATATTGATTCGATTCGATATCATCGAGATGTCATTTTTATTATCCCATTGAATTTACCGACGAAAGGAAAGATTTATCATCTCGATGGGATTAAATCCCGAGTTATTGCGAATTAAAGAGAAATCAAACGATGAGATTATGGAAGTCAATATTCTAGCGTTTATTGCTACTGCACTGTTTATTCTAGTTCCTACTGCCTTTTTACTTATAATTTACGTAAAAACAGTAAGTCAAAGTGATTAATTTAACTTAAACTTGACTTCTTAGTTCTTATCAATGCAATCAAGAAAAAAATGCAAAAGGATTTCAATTTCGTGTCTTAGTCTTGAAATGATCGGACTAGAATCAGCAGATTTCTATGAAATCGGATAATGGAGTTTGGTAGAAAGAAATAAAAGCTATTTCTTTCTACCAAACTATCTATTATTGTTATTGTAGTATAGATTATTGTAGTATATAAAAATAAAGATAGAGTTTTAATATGGATCAATCTACAATATGTATCTTCCTATTCATATATATATCAATCACAGATATGTAATGTACATAGCACCCCCCAATTTTTTTTCATCTATTATCTATTTGATTTGTATTGGTTCCAATTAATCCTCAATCGGAAATAAAAAAAGAAGGAAACCTCTTATTTTTCTGAGATTCAGATTTATATAGATTTTTGATTATTTTCAAGACCAATCTCGATATCATATTAAAAAAAATCAAGTAATCTTTTTAGTATTACGAAAAAGTAGTTGATTAAATAGTTGACAGATCATCCCCCGGTTCTATGGGAAACTTTTTCCTATTTCTAAAAGATTAGTAAAACCCAATCGATTTTTAATGTTTGAACCATAATAGGAAATGAGTTCAATAAAGCATAAACTCCATTTCGAAACTAATAAACCAAATAAAAAAAAATAAACATAAGTGGTAAGCATAAGCACGTAATAATGTGACTCGCCTAAGGCAACGGCAATATCTTATTATGTGTAATAGAAAGATAAAGAAGGGACTCTTTCAATCAAAAAAATATTTCAATTATTCCCCTATTCATATTTGAAAATAATAACAAATTGATTCCAACCGAATTCTTCCTAAAATTTGTAGTTCGATGAAATGACCCTATCTATATATAGACAATGAGGAACCGCGGAACCTTTTCCCCCCCTCCTTTTTTTCAAAAGAGTTCTGTTATTAGTTATTATATTAAGGGATACACACTTTCTATGGGAAACAAGATAGACATAGTGGTTGTCTAAGTCTAACGAGATACTACTTATATTTATATATATACATATATTCGAATACAGTATTCCAATAGAATATAATTCCGAAATGCAGGTATTTTTTTTTTTTTCATTCCATTTCTAAGTTCATTAATGAATTAAAAAAATTTCAGAACCGTCTATAAAATAATTGATACAGTTTGAGTTTGCTCCCTCAACTAAATTAGTAATATTTTTAAAGTCCACTTCTTCCCCATACTACCAGGGAAAGGGAAAATGTAAAGACTACCATTAAAGCAGCCCAAGCGAGACTTACTATATCCATGTGAATTATGCCCCTATCTCTATCAATATCAATATGAAGGAATTATTTCATTATTGTTCACTAATACTTAATAATAGTGAAATCGCTGGCGCAGAGTCAAAAAAAAGGAATTCTGTTCTAACACCATTGACGAAAGAATCTAATAAATCCAACTATAACATCTACCAAGTTCTTATATGATCTCTAGTAGAATCGGAAAACATTGAGCACAAACAAAAATATTCGGAGACACTCTTGCAGGTATTAGGGAAATGAATATTCCTAACAGGTAGGAATAAAAAGACCTATATTTTTCGTTGCCCTACATTTCATTAAGTAAAACAAGAATGATCGCTATCTATCGCATACTTCTATTTCCGATTTGATAGAATCCTTACCGTCGACCAATTTTCTCTGTAAAACAATCGGAAAACTGCTTATTAAACTCTTTCACTGGGGGGTTACCGAAAAGCGAAAAGAAAGAATTTTTTTTATTTCTTTATTATTATTTACTTAATATTCTAATTAGAATATTCTAATTCGATTATAGAATGAAATGAAAATAGAATAGAATATAGATAATATAGAATATATATAGAATTATTATATATTTTATATATATATAATCGATCAGGCGACACCCGGATTTGAACTGGGGAAAAAGGATTTGCAGTCCCCCGCCTTACCGCTCGGCCATGCCGCCAAAACGATAAAAAATAAACGTAAACTTTCGGTCACAAAAGTCAAAATTCAGGACAAATCAGAACCGTTAACTATTCAATTAAATAAATAAAATGTTAATTCATGAACGATTCTTGGATTTGAATCGAAAATCGGTTTTTCCTAATGAGATAAGAAAATCCAAATTGATACATAACTAATCAGTATTTATTTTTGTTCAATAAAACAAAAAAAAAACCTTCTCCATTTCAATTATAACAGCAATTTACAATATATGTAAACCCTAGACCATAAATTATTACACAGATATTCTCATCTTATCCAATATCTTCTTATCTGATATCTATAGGGAATTTTCGGGAAATTCTCGTGCGTCATTTTGACAACTTTTCATTAAATCGATTGAATAGAAAATAGAAATTTAACATGACATATGCTGTCCCGAACGAATAGGGCTTCAATAAATAATAAAGAGAGACCAATATAGATAGCTATAGCACGCGTCTTTCATTTTAATAAATAAAATACAAGTATGCACTTCACCCGCATTTTTCAAATTCGCCTAAAAAAATAGGTAAAAAAATATCGCTCTTCTCTGCGAATTCTTTTTTGAACAATTGAAGCCGTGAAAAAGTTAAGTGCTAAAAAAAGAAATTCTATATTGTTGATTATTAGGTCTTTATCTCATCGAACAGGTTCATTTCTTTTTCTGGTGTCCGTGTCCAATCGAATTCGAATGTGGAATATCATAATATGGAATGGAATATCATAATAATGGTAGAAATGGAATCCATTTTTTTGTTTTGATATTCTATAAAAAACCCCATAAAAGAAATAAGTAAGTCTAGGTGGAATTTTTCAATTCCTTTCCATTTATATTATATCTGTTCTGTTGCAAATGCCAATTCCAATTTGAGTATCAAATTATATTTATTCTACTCTGTTCATAGGTATTTCATACATTCCGTATTCGTAGTTAGGTAAAATTTCATGCGATTCAGTAAAAAAAAAAATCGAAATTCCATTATTGCTAAATTGATTCATTCGATGAAGAATGAGAACAAATAATGGGATATTTTCTATATCTATAAATGGGTAAATTCAAAATAAATGGGAGTGGAAATGGGGGAATGTATACAATACCCGGGTTGAATCAGATACAATTCGAAGGGTTTTGTAGGTTCATTGATCAGGGCTTAACAGAAGAACTTTATAAGTTTCCAAAAATTGAAGATACAGATCAAGAAATTCAATTTCAATTATTTGTGGAAACCTATCAATTAGTAGAACCCTTGATAAAAGAAAAAGATGCTGTATATGAATCACTCACATATTCCTCCGAATTATATGTATCCGCGGGATTGATTTGGAAAACCAGTAGGGATATCCAAGAACAAACCATTTTTATTGGAAACATTCCTCTAATGAATTCCCTGGGAACTTCTATAGTAAATGGAATATACAGAATTGTAATCAATCAAATATTGCAAAGCCCCGGTATCTATTACCGGTCAGAATTGAACCATAACGTAATTTCGGTCTATACTGGCACCATAATATCCGATTGGGGAGGAAGATTAGAAT